AACAGGGATCATCGTACATCGTGAATAACCAAATTCCAATTGAAATGAAATCTTTAGGAGGAATCAATGAAACGACATCAATTCAAATCCTGGATATTCGAATTGAGAGAGATCAAGAATTCTCACTATTTCTTAGATTCATGGATCAAATTCGATTCAGTGGGATCTTTCACTCACATTTTTTTCCACCAAGAACGTTTTATGAAACTCTTTGACCCCCGAATTTGGAGTATCCTACTTTCACGTGATTCACAGGGTGCAACAAGCAATCGATATTTCACGATCAAAGGTGTAGTACTGCTTGTAGTAGTGGTCCTTATATCTCGTATTAACAATCGAAAGATGGTTGAAAGAAAAAATCTCTATTTGATGGGGCTTCTTCCTATACCTATGAATTCCATTGGACCCAGAAAGGAGACATTGGAAGAATCTTTTTGGTCTTCCAATAGAAATAGGTTGATTGTTTCGCTCCTGTATCTTCCAAAAAGGAAAAAGATTTCTGAGAGTTGTTTCATGGATCCGCAAGAGAGTACTTGGGTTCTCCCAAGAAAGAAAAAGCGTATCATGCCTGAATCTAACCGGGGTTCGCGGTGGTGGAGGAACCGGATCGGAAAAAAGAGGGATTCTAGTTGTCAGATATCTAATGAAACCGTAGCTGGAATTGAGATCTCATTCAAAGAGAAAGATAGCAAATATCTGGAGTTTCTTTTTTTATCCTATACGGATGATCCGATCCGCAAGGACCATGATTGGGAATTGTTTGATCGTCTTTCTCCGAGGAAGAAACGAAACATAATCAACTTGAATTCGGGACAGCTATTCGAAATCTTAGGGAAAGACTTGATTTGTTATCTCATGTCTGCTTTTCGTGAAAAAAGACCAATTCAGGGGGAGAGTTTCTTCAAACAACAAGGAGCTGGGGCAACTATGCAATCCAATGATATTGAGCATGTTTCCCATCTCTTCTCGAGAAACAAGTGGGGTATTTCTTTGCAAAATTGTGCTCAATTTCATATGTGGCAATTCCGCCAAGATCTCTTCGTTAGTTGGGGGAAGAATCAGCACGAATCGGATTTTTTGAGGAACGTCTCGAGAGAGAATTGGATTTGGTTAGACAATGTGTGGTTGGTAAACAAGGATCGGTTTTTTAGCAAGGTACGGAATGTATTGTCAAATATTCAATATGATTCCACAAGATCTATTTTCGTTCAAGTAACGGATTCTAGCCAATGGAAAGGATCTTCTTCTGATCAATCCAGAGATCATTTCGATTCCGTTAGAAATGAGAATTCAGAATATCACACATTGATCGATCAAACAGAGATTCAGCAACTAAAAGAGAGATCGATTCTTTGGGATCCTTCCTTTCTTCAAACGGAACGAACAGAGATAGAATCAGATCGATTCCCGAAATGCCTTTTTGGATCTTCCTCCATGTCCTGGCTATTCACGGAACCTGAGAAGCGGATGAATAATCATCTGCTTCCGGAAGAAATCGAAGAATTTCTTGGGAATCCTACAAGATCAATTCGTTCTTTTTTCTCTGACAGATGGTCAGAACTTCATCTGGGTTCGAATCCTACTGAGAGGTCCACTAGAGATCATAAATTGTTGAAGAAAAAACAAGATGTTTCTTTTGTCCCTTCCAGGCGAGCGGAAAAGAAAGAAATGGTTGATATATTCAAGATAATTACGTATTTACAAGATACCGTCTCAATTCATCCTTCGGAACCAGATCCGGGATGTGATATGGTTCCGAAGGATGAACCGGATATGGACAGTTCCAATAAGATTTCATTCTTGAACAAAAATCCATTTTTTGATTTCTTTCATCTATTCCATGACCGGAACAAAGGGGGATACGCGTTACGCCACGATTTTTTTGAATCAGAAGAGAGATTCCCAGAAATGGCGGATCTATTCACTCTATCAATAACCGAGCCAGATCTGGTGTATCATAGGGGATTTGCCTTTTCTATTGATTCCTACGGGTTGGATCAAAAAAGATTCTTGAATGAGGTATTCAACTCCAGAGATGAATCGAAAAAGAAATCTTTATTGGTTCTACCTCCTCTTTTTTATGAGGAGAATGAATCTTTTTCTCGAAGGATCAGAAAAAAATCGGTCCGGATCTACTGCGGGAATGAGTTGGAAGATCCCAAACTAAAAACAGCGGTATTTGCTAGCAACAACATAATGGAGGCAGTCAATCAATATAGATTGATCCGAAATCTGATTCAAATCCAATATAGCACCTATGGGTACATAAGAAATGTATCGAATCGATTCTTTTTAATGAATAGATCCGATCGCAACTTCGAATATGGAATTCAAAGGGATCAAATAGGAAATGATACTCTGAATCATATAACTATAATGAAATATACGATCAACCAACATTTATCGAATTTGAAAAAGAGTCAGAAGAAATGGTTTGATCCTCTTATTTCTGGAACTGAGAGATCCATGAATCGGGATCCTGATGCATATAGATACAAAT